TGAGAACGCTTTGTATTCGGATAAAAAAAGATAGAGACCCCAGCGTAATCATATGGATAGGCACTTGTACTACAGAAATAATCAAAATGGATTTGGAAGGTATGGCACCCAAATTGGAATATGAAATTGGAGTACCAATTTTAGTGGCAAGAGCCAATGGACTGGATTATGCTTTTACTCAGGGAGAAGATACTGTGTTAGCCGTAATGGCACATCGTTGTCCAGAACAGGAATTCCCCATTGGTGAATCAAAAAAAACTATAAAAAAAACAAATTTATTCCCTTTTCCTCTTCTTAAGGAAAATAAATTGGTGGAATATGCAAATCATCCTCCCTTAGTTATTTTTGGGTCTTTACCTTCGAATTTGGTCTCTCAACTTGATACAGAATTAAGACGCCAATTCATCAAGGTATCAGGTTGGTTGCCCGCTCAGAGATATGCCGATCTTCCATCACTGGGTGATGGAGTTTATGTTTGTGGCGTTAACCCATTTTTGAGTCGTACAGCAACAACTTTAATAAGACGAAAAAAATGTGAATTAATCGTAGCTCCTTTTCCTATTGGTCCGGACGGAACGCGTGCTTGGATCGAAAAGATTTGTCCTGTATTTGGTATTGAGACTCAGAGTCTGGAGGAAAGAGAGGAACGGATATGGGAGAGTTTAAAGGATTATCTTGATTTGGTACGCGGTAAATCTGTCTTTTTCATGGGAGATAATCTACTAGAAATATCTCTAGCAAGATTCTTAATCAGATGTGGTATGATTGTTTATGAAATTGGTATTCCATATATGGATAAACGGTATCAGGCTGCTGAATTAGCACTTTTACAAGATACATGTATAAGAATGTGTATACCAATACCACGAATTGTCGAAAAACCAGACAATTCAAATCAGATACGACGTATGCGCGAGCTACAACCCGACTTAGCCATCACCGGAATGGCTCATGCTAACCCGTTAGGGGCAAGAGGAATTGGTACTAAATGGTCAGTTGAATTTACTTTTGCCCAGATTCATGGATTTGCCAATGCGAGAGATGTACTTGAATTGGTTACCCGCCCTCTACGACGTAACGAAAATTTAGATAACTTGGATCGGACCACCTTGGTCAGAAAGAACAACGAGTTCTATACCAGTACTCCTAGATAAAATAACAGAAAATATATGGCATATACAGATATTTTCTGTTATAATATCTATTCTAAATAGATTTTCTATATGTTAGATATGGGAATCTATTTTGTGGTCAGAAAGAACAACGAGTTCTATACCAGTACTCCTAGATAAAATAACAGAAAATATATGGCATATACAGATATTTTCTGTTATAATATCTATTCTAAATAGATTTTCTATATGTTAGATATGGGAATCTATTCTGTTAAATCGAATTTATGGATGTATAAAATGATAACTATTCCTATCTGTATCTCCCATATATATGGGGGATACCAGTTATTCTATTCCTACTTTTCATTCTTTTATTCCGATCCTACTTTTTATTCTTTTATTCCAATCAAGAGGGAGTTTAAATATGATATTCGATATGATAAGAGTACTTGGTTTACTATGGAATCCATTATCATCATGGATAGAAGTCTCAGGTCCGATCATTTTATTTGGGCTATATTATGGATTTCTCACTACATTGCCTTTTGGTCCCTCTCAAATCTATTCTCTGAGATCTTTCTTTTTGGGAGAAACTATCTATGGTATAATAGCTATAAGTGGTTCTATTATGGGACAATTAATAGTCTTTTTGTCCATGTACTATTCGCCCATCTATGCAGCGTTGTGGAAACCTCACGCAATAACTTTAATGTTCTTACCATATATGTTTTTTCGTTTTTATAAAATTAGCAAAGAACCTTCAAGTTCTGAATCTCTGCACCCCATAAATTCGATCAACAATCCAAAAATTATAAATATATTTATGGGTGGTCTAATTCTTCAATTGTTTAATCCCATTCTTTTAGCAAATCCTGTATTAACAAGACTGGTGAACCTCTTTCTTTTTCGTTACAGCGATAATATATCATTTGTTATAAGTAGTTTTTGCGGTTGGTTGGGTGGTCATATTCTATTCATCATTTTTACTAAATTGGTATCTGTCCGTATAGAACGTAATTCACCTATCGACTATACTATATTAAGACGTTATATCCATCGAACCTTTAGTCTACTTCTTCTTTATTATTGTTTAGCCTATTTAGGTAGAGCTCCATTACCTTTTCTTAAAAAGATAAATGATGAAATCGGTGACAAAAATGATAGCTCTGTGGCTAGAGATGATAGCTCTGTGGCTAGAGATGATAGCTCTGTGACTAGAGATGAAGATGATAGCTCTGTGGCTAGAGATGAAGATGATAGCTTTGTGGCTAGAGATGAAGATGATAGCTCTCTGGCTAGAGATGAAGATGATAGCTTTGTGGCTAGAGATGAAGATGATAGCTCTCTGGCTAGAGATGAAGATGATAGCTCTGTGGCTAGAGATGAAGATGATAGCTCTGTGGCTGTGACTAGAAATATTAAAAAACTTAAAGGACTTCTGAAGGAAGAAAAATTATCATGGTTCAAGCAACCATGGCCTATTATGTTCTTTGATCATAATAGAGCTTATCGACCGATACGATATATTGGTAATAGACCATTTACTGAACTAGGTCCTGTGAGGACCGAAGTCTCTCAATATTTTTTTGGCACATATTCGAGTGATGGAAAACAAAGAATATCTTTTACGTTTTTACCCAGTGTATTGGTCCTTGGGGAAAAGCTAGAGAAATATAGAGATTTTTCAGATACTTCTTGCTCATCTGAGGATCCTTATCATAGATGGATCCATACCATGAAAAGAAGAAGAGATTATTTAGGGAATGAATTTTCGGATCGAGTGAAAGCTTTAAGCAATGGATCTTCTGTTGGAAATGTTATGGAAATGAGAGTTCAATTCTCCAATTCTCAGGGAGATTCTTTTACTGAAATGTATGATCCATTCCTTAATGGGGCATTCCGTGGAACAATAAACCAATTAGAGTCCCCCCGAATGCTGAACGATTCAATTATTTCAAATCTTTCGGACTTTATAGAGGTATTTATGAAAGACCGTAAAGAGGGATTCCCAAATGATCCATTTGGGCATGGGTACCATATCTCTCATAATTGGCAGGAATTGGAACACGAAAGCTTTCGACTACCCTGGGAACCCTTACCTACAGATACTGTTCGTTCGCTCATTCCGATCACTAAATCATCGGAAAGAGTAAAAGTTGAACCTATTTCGAAACGGCTTTATCTATTAGCAGAACGAATAATTCCAAATAAAGCAAGTAAGATCTTTGAAGAGTATTTTTCTAATATAGATTCTTCGAATATAGATCCTTCTTTTGGTAACCTGATCTATCCAAAAGATTTGTTGGAAATGCCTTCTGATCAGATCCAAGAGATCTATGCAAAAGATGATGATTCGTCGATACATTTATTGTGGTTGGAAATAGCCCTTCGAGTAGCCTATATAGATATTGTACCGGAAATTGCTTCATGTAATGAACGAATCTACACAAACTATTTGATAAATATTTACAGCCAAATCGACGGTAGAAACGTTGCGCCCACAGGTACCATAAAATGGGAATTGATTATTGATCTTTTTACTACGGAACAGAAGGTTACTTCGGAACAGATTTTCTTTTTCGAGTCTTTGGCGCAACACGAGTGGACAATACTACGAAAATTTCGTGGGAATGTATCTACGGATGATTCAACACAAAAGAAAGATTTTCTTACCCTTTACAAAGAAATACTATTAAATGAACCTCTCCAAATTAGAGAGATTCGGAAACATGTGCCTCGATGGTCCTCCGGTTTGATGATGGACGAATATGATGATCTAACTTCACCTCTAACCACAACGAGTAGGATTCGTTCAAGAAAGGTCAGAAGTACACTGACTTTTAATTTTGGGCAAAGCCAAAGCCAAGTAGTTATGAAACGTTATTTTGACGAGTCAGATTATCGTCGGAGCTTAATCAGAGGATCCATACGTGCTCAAAGACGTAAAATTATGATATGGAAGAGGATACAACCGAATGCACATTCCTTTTTCTTTTTGGTAAGAATGGAAATACCCGATGATCCTAAAGATTATTACGACACGTCCGATTCTTATTCTGATAGAGTTAGAGAATTTAGGGAACAACAAAAGAGAGAACAACAAAAGAGGGAACAACAAAAGAGGGAACAACAAAAGAAAGTTGTCAAGTACCGTTACAGTTCGACACCGGTCCCCTCCAGTTCGACAATCGTTGAGGCCTTATGTGCAGTGTGGACGGAATTGAACCATGTAAGAGGTTTCTTATTAGTGGCTCAATCAATTCTTAGAAAACGTATAGTATTACCATCACTCATAATAGCCAAAAATATTGGTCGTATATTATTATTTCAAGTCCCCGAATTTTCCGAAGATTGGGAAGAACTGAGGAGAGAAGTGCATATCAGATGCGCTCCTGATGGTACCGAATTTTCCGAAACAGAATTCCCAGACAAATGGAAAAAAAATGGTATGCAGATAAAGCTTCTATTTCCTTTTCGTTTGAAGCCTTGGCATAGATCCAAACTCCGATTCGAGAAAAGATTGCGTTGGAGTTATTTAACGGTCTTTGGATTTGAAACTGAAGTACCTTATGGTGATCCAAATCCAAAGCTAGGACCTTTTTCCAAATTTTTTCAACCTATCTTCAAAAAATTGATCTTCCAAAATTTGAAAGGAGGATTGATCATTTTCAAAAAATTGAAAAGAGGATTGAGGAGAGAATTGATTATCTTCAAAAAATTGAAGATACAATTGATGGGGTCTACAGGAATAGGACGCGTTCCACGAGTTAGATATATAGACAAGAGCGAACTGAATGACCGGATACAAAATCAATTACTGAGTGAGACTACCCCTATGGCTAGTGCAAATGATTCACCAGTACTGAGTGAGACTACCCCTATGGGTAGTGCAAATGATTCACTAGAAGTTAATGATCAATTTGGATATAGAACCCGAACAATTAATGTTAAAGATCCAGATGATTGGACGACCACAATGAAGGAGCAGATCGAATCTATCGCGAGCATAAATAGCTCTCCTATAACCGGAATATCTCTGGTGGATTCAGAGATTAATAAGGGGAGTTTCAATATGTTAGGATCAATATTCAAAAAGCGATTGGTTCAGATTCGGCGAATACCTGGTCGATTTCGAAATAAAAGCGTCCAATTAATTCGAAAAAAGTTATATTCAATGAAATTAATTCAACTTTTTCTCAAAAGAATGGACCGAGATCTTTTACCAAGTGTTATTCATTTCATCGGGTCAAATATAAAAATTTGGATTCGATCCGCTTGGATCCGATCCACGGGGAATATAGCAACAATTTACGGACGAATATTCATTGATATTTCAAGAATAAATAGAGGTAAAAATACCAACTACTATTCGATAAACAAAAACATAAAAGATTTTGAAATTCGTCCTGATCGAAACATTTTCTCAATGTCCCAAGCATATGTATTTCACAAGATATGGCAGATAAGGACAATGAACAGTTCCTATTCAAAGTATTTATTAGAATCTCGAGCCCAAGCATCATATCCCTTGATCAAAAAGAAGATCAAAGAATTATTAGATGTACAAATAATATTGGATCACGAGAAACCACAAGATCTGAAGGAGAATGACTGGAAACAATGGTTGAGATGTTTTGACCGGTACAATTTATCCCCACAGCTATGGTCTAGGATAAACCCACGGAAATGGAGAAATAGAGTCAGTAAGCAATGTATGTGCTATGAAGAACGTCCCTATGAACAACAAAAAGAACAACAAAAAGAACAACAAAAAGACTCTATATTTCCAGCTGTGATGGAACCTTCTTTGAGACTACTTCGGAAAATAAACAAACGTTACAGATATGATCTCTTATCATATAGTTATCTCAATTCGACAAAAGATTTGGATATTTTAAATTTGAAAAATATACCAAATGATCAAGATATAACCGATCGTGAAGAAATTCTCAATGATCAAGATATGACCGATCCTGAAGGAATTTTCAATGATCAAGATATAACCGATCATGAAGGAATTCTCAATGATCAAGATATGACCGATCATGAAGGAATTTTCAATGATCAAGATATGACCGATCATGAAGGAATTTTCAATGATCAAGATATGACCGATCATGAAGGAATTCTCAATGATCAAGATATGACCGATCCTGAAGGAATTCTCAATGATCAAGATATGACCGATCCTGAAGGAATTCTCAATGATCAAGATATGACCGATCCTGAAGGAATTCTCAATGATCAAGATATGACCGATCCTGAAGGAATTCTCAGGGAAAAGATTATTAGTGATATTACTGATCGTGAAGGAATTTTCAGGGAAAAGGTTATTCGTTATATTATTGAGGAGGATTGGAAACGTACCGATTTCAATATCGTGAATGGTCCTCGCTCTACTATTGTTATTTACGATGGTATACGTTCTTGTACTTCCGATCATAAAACAATGATTGACAGGCAGAAGACTGATTTTATTACGAATCAGGAGGAGATTGATGAAACGCGAAAGGAAAATGTTGGGATTATGGAGTCTCCGGAAATCAAGAAGAGAGGATCCGGAATGGAGTCTCCGGAAATCGAGAAGAGAGGATCCGGATTAGATCTAAAATTCTGGTTATTCCCAGAACTTTTGGGAATCCATAATATATATGACACTAAATTGAAGCCCATACCAGTAAAATCGTTGTTAAAAGAAGAACAAGACCGGAAAAAGATGGAGGAGGAGGAAGAACGGGAAGAAACAAAAACTGGTAAAGTGGAAGATAAACAAACTGGTAAAGTAGAAGATGGAAAAACTGGTAAAGTGGAAGATAAACAAACTAGTAAAGTAGAAGATGGAAAAACTGGTAAAGTGGAAGATAAACAAACTAGTAAAGTAGAAGATGGAAAAACTGGTAAAGTGGAAGATAAACAAACTAGTAAAGTAGAAGATGGAAAAACTGGTAAAGTGGAAGATAAACAAACTAGTAAAGTAGAAGATGGAAAAACTGGTAAAGTTTTTTATCAATACAAAGTTGTAAAAACGATAGGAGAACAAAATTTATACAAGCTGTCGGATATTAACAGGGTTATGTCCGGAATTAAAGATTCGGAACAATATTTTTTGACCAATATGGAAGAAGGAAATATTAACCTGAATCTATTGTTACTTCTTATTGAGGTTCAGAAGAATAGCAATGAAAATGAAATACGGGGGGATAATATTATTCGGGAGGATGCTCCGAGAAAGATAAGCAGTGGATATGAAAGATGGGGAGATAAAAAAGTAGTGGTCTCCGAACCATATCGTTTATCAAGCATACTGGATGACCAATTCCTGATGTATAAAATCGTAAGTATTTCATTGAAGTTAAAAAATAGAGGCGGGGAATGGATAGATGGAAATCTTTATGATGGATCTGTGCAATGCGTTAAAATTCTGGGGGATGGAAAAAACATTTTGAGTTCCCTCAATTTAGAAGATATTTTGCTTCCAAAACGTCGCAGAGAATTTCGAATCCTGAATCGGTTTGATCCAGAGAACGATAATGTAGGATTTTCCAATGGAAAAGACATACAAAATGATGAAGAACTCATGGAAAGAGACCAAAATCTTAGCGCAGATACAACACAAATAATTAAACGTTTTCTTTGGCCTAGCTATCGATTAGAAGATCTTATTTGCATGAATAGATATTGGTTCAATACAAATGATGGGAGTCGATCCGCGATGTTGAGAATACGTATGTATCCCCTAACAATTGATAGATTTTTTGCTTAAATAAAGAAAAGAATAGATTTATTCAATGGAGTTTCAGGATATGCATGCCCAAAATTGAACCAATCTGTTCGTTTCGTTTCATCAAGGTGAAACGATTCTACATCTCGTATCGTATTTTGCCATAGGTCCAAAACCAGATGTTCCTCCAAGAAGATAGAAAGAATCCGACCAATTTTTATTCAATAGAAATGGTCGGAACGAATCAGAATTATTATATGGACCATTAACATGAAAGAATAGATCTAATTCTTTTTTCTGACTCGAGAAAAAAAATTCCATTCAACTCCGGGAAAATTTGTTTTTTATGATCAAGAATTTGTCTATTAGTTCGTCTCTGATTCCTGAGAAACAGAGAGGATCTGTTGAATCTCAGGTATTTTTTTTAACCAATCGGGTCCTAAGACTTACCCAACATCTGCAATTGCACGGAAAAGACTATTCTTCCCAAAGGGGTTTGTGGAAAATTTTGGGCAAACGTAAGCAACTTCTGGTTTATCTCTCCAAGAGGGATAAACTTCGTTACGACGATTTAATTGGTCGATTAGGTATTCGTGGGCTAAAAACTCGTTAATTTCGAAGTTTTCAATTTCAATTTTTAGAGATCCCAAATTCCAATTAGTCGTTATTTCTTTTGTTCTCATTTATAAAACGACCCGGAGAGGGGTGACATATGACCATGCTTGCTACAGAGAAAGACCCCCTGATGGTAAGTATGGGTCCTCATTATTCATCGATGCACGGTGTTCTTCTACTTATTGCTAGATAGTATTTATTGACTGTGAACCTCTATCAGATTATTTACATAGGGGGGAATAATAGATAAAATTGTTTAGAACCAAACAATTGTCCAATATCTCCCCTATGTAACGCAATGGGATTATTTAGCTACTATGTTAGCAGAGGTAATAACGGTAAATGCGCCGAAAAGATCGATCGGGAAATATGTATATCAAAGGGCTAGCTATAGCAGAGTGATTATGCTAGAGTTGGATTTTATAGCTTCTCATTTTTTATAGCCTGGGCTTTTCATAGCGGATATCGGTGTGCAAACTCTCTCTTCTTATATTTATAACAAACTCCCTTCTCTTATATTTTCGGAGAAAGGGACATTATATATGATCTCTTTATGTTACAGATATGCGAATAATGCATAATCATTATATCACATGAATCGTTTACCTAGACTATGAAATATCCCCGATCCCATCCCCATAAGAACGATTTCGTGGATGAATACACTTCAGATTCTTTCAAAATTACTTGTGGAGTATACATGTATGTCTGATCAATCTACCCATTGTTGATTGGAAAATTGGAAGATATATTGGGAAAAACCATAAACCATAAACCATTGGGAATTTATAGTATTTATTCTGGAATTTGTATCTTTTATTATCGATCAGAATCTATTATTGACCAATGGAATTATATATCAGTTCATTTAATTCCCAGATCCATTGCAATACAAATATTTCAATCCGATTAGGTAGGTATGTAGATGAGAAATAGAATTCTATTTCTCATCTTATAATGGAAAGATCATTAGATAATGGAAAATAAAAAACAGAACTTTTGTATCTGAGAATATAAAGGTATAAGGAGTTTATCTATGTTGATCTATGCTCGAGCATACACTCGAGTTCAATATTTATTGGTATTTATCTGGTCACGATTCGGAACATGGTTAGAGCACTTATGTTTTGCCAATACTGCATGCAGTCGATCCAGATCCAGTAGCATTTTCGGATTATCTTAGAATATACTCGGTGAGTAAAGGGGGACTATCAATTTTTGTTATAACTATTGCAACCGCCGAAGCAGCTATTTCATCAGCTGCTGTTCTGGCAATACATCGTATCATATAATCGACTCGTATCAATTTCATTTTTCGAAATGGTGATAGAGTATCGTATATATTATCTATATATTAGTAATTAGTATATCTCTTCCTATCCAAAAAGATGATGGGTATATCTCAAAAGATGTATCTGTTCTATATGACCAGAATATATCGAAATCTCTATAGCATTATGATCGATCAAAAACATGATTGATCCATATAAAACTCATTATGAAAATTACCTGTCATGATTGGACCATATTCGAGGTGATCTGGAGGGATCGAAATGATACAAATATCTTTGTCCCATTGAAAAAATACAGAACCTGAACATATCGGTTCCAAATAGAATTGATAGTACAATTATTTATTTGTTTTATATTCATAATATCCCGTTATTAGACATCTTTATTGGGCATATATTAGAAGATTTGGCTATATATGATCTTATCAAATTGAAAACTTTTTACTAATTAATGGAGATCCAATGGCACATTCGGTCAAAATTTATGATACATGTATTGGTTGTACCCAATGCGTACGAGCTTGTCCCACAGATGTATTGGAAATGATACCTTGGGAAGGATGTAAAGCTAAGCAAATTGCTTCTGCTCCAAGAACAGAAGACTGCGTAGGTTGTAAGCGGTGCGAATCCGCTTGTCCAACAGATTTCTTGAGTGTACGTGTTTATTTATGGCATGAGACAACTCGCAGTATGGGTCTAGCTTACTGATCAATATGCACAATAAAAAAGGTTAAATCCATTTTTCATTTTTCTCCACGGATAAAAACCCATACTCGAGATCTTGGATCAAGTATGGGTTTTTATAGAGAGAGATGGAAAGTGTCTTCTATTTCTATAATGAGCGAATTACCTTAGCTCGGTCAACAATATTTGTTAGTTCGCCCATATCTGCAGATTCCTTAATCCCATTATTTCTCCACCCATAGAGGGAGGGAATGAGCTGATTCAATGGTATACTCTAGGTATTTGTTTACTAGAACTCCTTACCTATATATTTCGTTACCATTTCCGATTCGATAATTAATTGATAAAATTAAAAAAAAAAAGAAAGATTATAACTGGATAGATCTTATTTATTTTCATTGGAGACTGGGAATTGACGGACTTTCCATTGGACCTATTTGACGGGATTTGTTACCACTTTGGCGATTTCAGTTGCTTGGCCAGTTACTCAAAATCCTCGATCGTTTCATTTACTAATTGATATTAGCGATGTAAGGTGACCAATTAGGATCATTTGCTTCTCGAGATACTATACTTTTCTTTACTATGCGGGAACTGCACTTTCCCTTCACCCACTTCCCGTGCGGAAGGGGGGAGGGAAGACGTTTATATTTGGCCACAAAGTTCATTTTTTACACTGCGGATGGTTCTTTCTATTTTTCCCCTAATTGGAGCGAGCTTTAAGTATGGGTCTCAGGGATCTTATGTACCAACATTAGGTTCAGGAATATTGGATAATAAATATTATCCCGTAATACTAGAAATAAAATTCTATTTAGGGTTCTTCATCGCTTATGCAATCAAATTGCCAATTTTTCCCTTACATACCTGGTTACCTGATACTCATGGGTATAGTACATTTATGCTTCAGTAACCGGAGTTCCATTGAAAATGATATGGAATTGCTACCTCATGCTCATTTTATTTTTATTTTCGCTGTGGTTGGTAATGATAGGAGCGGTTCAAACGGATTCTGGACCAAGATATTTTTTTATTTTTTTTTATTGATCTGTCTCTTTCTACCCATAATAGGTATTGGTGCTTATCCCGATCCAGTTCTCTTTCTTTCTATCGGATGATGGGATGGGGTAGAAGTTAGTTCATCTCGATCCTTCCTTCCATCCATTAAATGAATGGCAAAAAATTCTTTTTGTACTTTCCAGATGGATTGTTAGCCATATAACTTTCCAGATGGATTGTTAGCCATATAATATAATTAATGGATCCAATTCTCTTTTTTTTTTTTTCTTTTGAGAGATTAATGGAGCAAACTCTTTTATTTTTATCTAATATAGTTCAAGTTATTTCAAAGATTGATTATAGAATGATGGAATCACTACTTGAAATAACTTGGACCAGTTATTGATGTTACTTATTAATTACATAAAGAAACTGGATCGAATCTATCCTTTTTTCCCTCCGGGAATTCGGTCCATTTATGGTTCTATGTTAGATCAACCATCCATAGCTGTGTAATCCTATTCCTAATAGATCGACCCCCAAATAACGGATCCAAACTATAAAAAATCCTAAAGAAGCCACAATTGCCGGTTCCTCACCCTGCCAACCCTTATTCATTCTAGTATGCAGATAAATTGCGAATATGGTCCAAGTAATTAATGCCCAAGTTTCTTTTGGATCCCAGCTCCAATAAGATCCCCATGCTTCATTGGCCCATATTGCTCCAGAAAGAGTACCTATGGTTGAAAGAGAAAAACCAAGACCAATCGCACGATAACTCCAATGATCTAATTGTTTGATCAATTTACATTTACGATAATTCGTTGATGAAAAAGAAAAAGTGTATTTCAAATCACTTTTTTGTTTTTCATGTGAATAAAAATTTTCATTGGGAAGAATGGATCGGAAAGATAAATTGTCCATCGCACCGAGAAGAACCTGTCTATTTACTCCGGACATAATCACTAGAAGAGCTATTGATGCTAGGGATCCGCATAAAAGGGTTACATAGCTGAACAATATCATACTTACATGCATCATTGACCAATGAGATTGTAGCGCGGGTACCAACATTCCGGATCGTTGCATTTCCTCCGGAAGACCTAAAGTAGCAAAACCGTGAGTTAACATAGCACTTGGCGCGGTGATTGCACCTAACCACCGATCATCTCGGCTCCGTACTTCTAGAACTATATGGAGCACGGATGAACTCCAGGAAAGGAACATGAATGATTCGTACAAATTACTCAACGGTAAATGTCCCGAATAAAGCCAACGAGTAATTAATAATCCCGTTGTACAAAGAAAAGTAACTATCATGCCCTTTCCTCCCGAACTACTTAGTCCTTCAATTTTATAAACTAAGGTTCCCCAATAAATGAGAGTGACAACCAAAATGAGAGAAAAAGAGATATGAGCCAATATATGTTCTAAAGTTATCAATATCATAATAAACCCATTTATTCATTTTATTTCCGAATGAGATCTATGATGAAAAGATAGGATCGATTTATAACAATCGAAATAGATTCAACAGATATTGCTACATAGGAAGAAGTGATTGATGGGATCTTCCTGAAAAAATGCCGCCACTCGGATTTGAACCGAGATGCTCTCGCACTGCTTCCTAAGAGCAGCGTGTCTACCAATTTCACCATGGCGGCTTCGTAGAGACCATACTAGCTTATTTACACCAGATCGTCAATGTTATGGAACGTGTCTAGCAGAAGGAGTAATTTGTGAATATAACATATGTCCAAAGAAAATATAAGTTCGGGCATTGACATTTGAATCAATTTTCTTTTGGTTTGTTGATGGTTATAACGGAGCATAGCGCAGCTTGGTAGCGTGCCATCTTGGGGTGATGGAGGTCGTGGGTTCAAATCCCGCTGCTCCGAAAGAGAATAAGGAAATAGTAGCGTTATCGGACAAGGAATATCTGTCAATTTTCGCTCACGATGGGAAGAATCGGAGCAGCTAGATTCCAAACAATAAAGAGAGATACATGGTTATATCATCACTTTCCAATCTTTTTGATTGGATGGTTTTACTAGAACGAAACTATGTTTCTGATCCATGATCTCCCGTATGATCATTCTCCAATATTTTGTTGGACTTTCAAATTTTAGGGGAGACATCCAAATATATAGCTCGCAATAATATTACATACGGGCTAATATTACTATATAAAGGCTGCTAATGAAAGAATTGATCCTATTTTGAGTTACTGAGACGTAGAAAGGGATTTAATTAATAGAATAAAAAGTTGCATTAGATTACGCACCTATTTTTTGGTCAACTTTTTTTATGTATCTCTGCCACAATTTGAGCATTATGCATTATAAATGGTAGAAATACAAAGAAAGATGATGACTTTGAGTTCTCCTAAAGGATTTTTTTCTATCCAACCATAAAGGAGGGAAAGAAAGGAGGGAAAGACTGGGTCCAGAGATGAATCATTGGGAGGAGCAGAAGCAGAAGAAGGATGAATAAAGATATCTGGAACTACAAACTAGTAATTATTCGCCATAGAGCAATAACCTGCATCTATTACGAAATGCACGAACGCGATTCCATAATAAAAGAATAAAATCCCTATGCATTATTTCGTAGGTTCTGTGCCATTATTTATCAAAAATAAGAAATCGTTTCGATCCTAGTTTCGGATCGGAATGGATGGATTGGGATGTTTATAAGGTTGAGCTACCGGAAATGTAGCATAATGGTAATGCTGAAGTGGATCCTTACAAAAAATGATGAACTCTAATCCCTTTCTAGATGATTGATAAATTCCCCATTTCTCCAGATTAGCTGAAGGGAAGTACTGGAGTGGTGGAACTAATTAATGATCGTGTCCTTTTCGTACGACCACCCTTGGGAGTACCCGAAGAAAATGATTTATTTCGCATCACTATTCTCCAGGGTCCTGGAAGGTGGTGTCATATATTCCCTCGTGTTGTGCTACGGATCATCCAAATAAAAATTGACATCAATTTATTTTGATGATCCGTAGGAATCATCATTGGCTATGCAATAAAAGCTTTTTGAATGACCAGTGGAGATAGACTTAGCTAAAGAAAAAGCTTTTATTGCGGCCCGATATGCTTTTCCCTTCCAAACATTTTTACGAATTCTTTTCCTAGATCTAGAAGTACGCTTTTTCGGAACTGCCATAATGAACAATGGGTTTAATTCATATATTGTGATGTGAAAGACATCTTATTTATTGAATTTATTCATTTCTATCGTAGAGAACTCCGTTCTTTATCGGAATCTGCTGCAAATTGAATCAATCCATTCTCTCGACAAAAACGGAAAATAAATAATAATGGAATCTACCAATTGAAATTTCAAGGTCAATTTCCATGATATATTTTCATCCATTTTATAGAATATATTCATATAACAATCGATATCGAAAAATATCTTTCTTTCGTTTACCTAACTAGATTTTGTTATCTTTAGAGCAAAATAATCCATTATCTTGATCTAAAGATGATAATCCGTATCAGAGTTGAATAGATTATAACTAGGCCTAGTCATCAATATACCATAGTAATCTGTTCTTTCAGAATAATATTTTTTATTAATTAGACGCGATTTTCGAGTATTTTCTGTGCTGCTAATGTAAGTACTACTACACCTTTGATCAAAAAATATGGATTGCTTTTACGTAGATTGCGTAAAAGTAACGTACTGACAATTCTAAGGTCAAAGAGCTTTATAAGGCACTCCCGATGGGAAAGGATTTGAATTAACAATCTCACCAAATTGGATTTGGTCCATGGATTGCATAGAAATTGATAGCTTTGTATCTCCTCCAATTTCACTATCCAGGATCTTCTTTTTTTCATTTTTTACCCTCCCCTTCTTTTTTTTTCATCCCAATAAATAGACTATATCATATCATATTGATTTTCATATAATTGAAAGCTCATGCCAATCACTCGACTCACTACTAATATATGATATAAATATCAATATTGAATGAAATGAACAGAAACCCTTTTTGTTCATTATGACAATTTGCATATCTTCCAATTGAAATATCCAGCTCTATTTTGGTCATTTCATTTCTTCTTTACCCCAATAAAAGGGAAAAAAAAATAGAATTACCATGAAAAAGCTCGTGTAAATGACATGAGCCTCTGGAGTGAAGAAAACTATAAGAGAAAAAACAAAAATTTGTTTGATGGAAAGGCTAACATTAGGTTTAGGGATAATCAGGATCGAACTGATGACTTCCACCACGTCAAGGTGATACTCTACCACTGAGTTATATCCCTTCCCTTCCCTACCCTCATCTGGAAGGAAAACTAACTGATTAATAATAACTTATATTTTATTTCGAACAACTTGAAGCCAGACCTTCTTTTCACACTACTACGAAAAGAAAGAATGAGAAAGATTGGATACTATTCTGTCTGAGTGAATCCTATCGAAAATAGTATTTACTATTTTGAAAAATCAGAGCTACTTTTATATATTTTTGCATTCAAAAGTTCCGATGTGTTTCCACCCGAAAATGAACAAATTCCTTTTCTCAGGAACACGCACATACAGGATCCATCATTACATAACAGAAAAGAGAAGACCCTATGCAACCGTTAACTACTTCATGTAAATACATTGAAGTCCTACCGGAACATAGTTTGTAACTAGCATCACTATCCTCTCGCCTAGCAGACAAATATTTACTTCCATGGATGGAAATACTTCTTGATCTGGATCGATGTGAGAGTACAACTACATTTCCAAAATCCATGTTGTCTCTTCGGAACAGGTTGACCTCTTCGCTCTCTCGTGGTACAATCCTCTTCCCGCTGAACCCTCACTTTTCCACCGGTTCACAGAAATAGGACTGATGCCAGCAGTTCATCAGTTTCTCATAGGAGATAGGAGGGACTCACCGAGCCGGATCACTGACTTATCAGATCAGAAAGAACTTTATTTTCTGTATACTTTCCCTGGCCATATCGATTGCTATTCCCAAGCCTTACGCAGTCGATCAGATCATATATAATATAGATATAGATATCCCTTAAACATAGGTCATCGAAATGATCTTGGGCAACCCCAACCAAAGCACGAAAGCCAAGATTTTTCATCAAATTGATTCCTGTTCGAATTCGAACAGTGTATAACCACATGGATAAGCTCACATTAACCCGTCAATTTCAAATCCTGTTATTTGGAGGAATGATACATCGAGATATCAAGAAGGAATTAGCATGTAATAATATCGATTCATACAAAATAGTCTTCAGACGCTATACTTATAGGATAGGAATAGAGAAGGAAGAGGAAATCCTGAAGATTTTTTCATAATCTTTTTGACCGGAAAAAATTTGATTCATTAGTGTTTGGTTGGAATACAAAAACGTTTTTGACTTAATTAGTTAAGGAAGGGAATATGAAAATTATCGAACAACGAAAATAATCCAATTTATCCTACTTTGAAAGAATTGAACGAGAAGCCGTATGAGGTGCAAATCTCATGTACGGTTTTGTAGAGTGACAGTGAAGACAACTTATCTGTCAACTTTTCCACTATCACCCCCAAAAAACCAAACTCTGCTTTACGTAAAGTTGCCAGAGTACGATTAACCTCTGGATTTGAAATCACTGCTTATATACCTGGTATTGACCATAATTTACAAGAACATTCTGTAGTATTAGTAAGAGGAGGAAGGGTTAAAGATTTACCCGGTGTGAGATATCACATTGTTCGAGGAACCCTAGATGCTGCCGGAGTAAAAGATCGTCAACAAGGGCGTTCTAGTGCGTTGTATATTCTTACTTATCTAAGACTTGTATCATTTCATGATGATGCCATGTGAATTGCTAGGAACATGTGAAGTATATGGCTAACCTAATAACGAACGTTTTGTAAGGGGACTAGAGCAGGCTACCGTAAAAAAAAAAAAACGATCTTATTTTTAAGGAGATTCGGAACTATTATCTGTCCAAGGTTCAATATCGAAATCATTTTCGAAGTTTTCCCTGATTGTTTCAACAGAAAATTCAAAATACCTTGACCTTTTTAGAACAGGTTCGAGTCAAATAGCAATGATTTGAAACACTTTTTTTATCCACTTTGTGAACCTAAGGACTTAATCGTATAGATATGTGAAATACAAGATTTCCAATCATAGCAAAAGAAAGGGAACGGATACTCAATCGAGAGTGAGTAAACAGAATTATATGCATAAAAAATAGATCTCATCTATGCAGATATAATCATGTGGAAAGCCGTATTCGACGAAAGTCGTATGTACGGTTTGGAGGGAGATCTTTTATACCTTTAGAGATCTACCCTACAATATGGAGTCAAAAAGCCAAAATAAATGATTTCTTTTTAGCCTTTATGAAATAGATTCTTGAACCTTTTTCACACTCATGTCACGACGAAGTACTGCAGAAAAAAAAACTGCAAAATCCGATCCTATTTATCATAATCGATTAGTTAACATGGTGGTTAACCGTATTCTGAAAAACGGGAAAAAATCATTGGCTTATCGAATTCTTTATCGATCCATCAAAAATATTCAAAAAAAGACGGAGAAAAATCCACTATCTGTTCTACGCCAAGCAATACGTAGAGTAACTCCCAATGTAACAGTAAAAGCAAGACGTGTGGGTGGATCAACTTATCGAGTTCCCATTGAGATAAGATCTACACAAGGAAAAGTACTTGCCATTCGTTGGTTATTAGGGGCATCTCGAAAACGTCCGGGTCGAAATATGGATTTCAAATTGAGTCACGAATTAATGGATGCTGCCAGAGGGAATGGCAATGCTATACGCAAAAAGGAAGAGACTCATAGAATGGCAGAGGCCAATAGAGCTTTTGCACATTTCCGTTAATCCATAAACAAGATCGAGATCTACCTATCTATATAGTGAGTGGATCTACATATCCTGTTGGGAAGGCTTGCTTAAGGAATAAGGAGATAGATTATGGAGGAATATTCGATCCTATTCATGATAATTATGTAAATCTCCTATTCCGAAAATTGGAAGTTGGAAACTATTTCTACTCTTTCGGAGATTGAAAGAAATTACTAATTCATGATCTGGCATGTACAAAGTGAAAACTTCATTTTCAGTTATACCCTGAGATGATTTGAAAGAGTTTAATTTGCTTTTCTCCCATGTAAGTTCTCTTTCCCCGGCCAGAATGTATCCTGATTCTCGGCCTAATTCTTCATTATCGATTTAATCCCTGATCAAGAAAGAAGATATAGCTTGGTCCTATTTAATCTCTTTAACAAGTTTAGTAATGAGCATAGTGGTCTTATCATTTGGATGGAGAGAAGAACCTATGATCAGCTCTTTGGGTCATTTTCGAACGAACAAATTCAACGAAATATTTTTATTCATCAATTTATTACGTTCAACCCTATGTGTTCCTCTATCCGTGGAGTACATTCAATGTACAGAAAAGAAATGACTATAACAGAGTTTCTTTTTTTCGTATTAACAGCTGCTCTAGGAGAAATTTTTTTACGTGGTGCTAATGATTCAGCCTCATAGCTTTAGAATGTTTCAGTTCATTTCCTTATCTTTATTATCTATTATATTTATATACCCGGAGAGATGTACGCCTCAATCCAATGAGGCTACTATGAAATCTTTACTTATGGGTGAGGCAAGTTCTTCCATTTTGGTCTATGGTCTTTCTTGGCTATATGGTCTATCCGGGGGAGATATTTAGCTTTAAGAAATAGTAAAAAGAAATGTATAACTCTCTATCAATTTGGATTTCGCTTATATCCATAACTGTAGGAATTGTATCCGAGCTTTCCCCAGTCCCTTTTCATGCAAGGACCCCTGACGTATATGAAGGAGTGCAATTCGTTCTACAAATTACAAATTATTACCCCAATAATAAAATAGAGTGAGATATCTCTCTTTCTTTTTTAGAGATGTTTCTATCTCTCAAAACTTTATGGAAATGTAGAAAAGAGAAATAAAAGGACTTTAACCCCTACCTCCCACTCGGGTCAAGACATCAATCACTTTTACTAAAAAAAAAGTTTTTTGCAATATTTTTTTGTCAAAAGAACAATTAAGGTAAAGCAAGGTCAAAAAAAACTAATTAACAAAGATATTTTGTAAGAAGAATTGGTAATACTTTCTATTTATTTGAAAGATTTGGTCTTATACATACGCGAGGAAAGTAATAAAAAAAGAATCAGATTATTATGTTATTCTTTCTTTATCACTTAGGAGCCGTGCGAGATTCGAGTCCCATGCACGGTTCGTTGCTTTTCTTTCGCTCCGGAAATAGCTGCTACAGCCACTCGAATCGAATTTTTGATGTTCGTTCTTAATGGCTTCTATTTAATTGAAAAAAAAAAGATGTTCAGTCATCTTCTTGATGTATATTAAATATCAATGAAAATAAAAAATAAAAATAAAAAATTGGATTATATATTTTATGAACCTATATGACCGATCGATATCAATATTCCAATACGCTATCTCTATTAATTAAACATATCATGATATATATAATAGATATATATCCTATTTATGGAATAGGATTCACTTTTGGGATGCCTTGATGGTGAAATGGTAGACACGCGAGACTCAAAATCTCGTGCTTAAGAGCGTGGAGGTTCGAGTCCTCTTCAAGGCATAATATTTATCATGCTTATTGAATGAGCAATTCAATGGCAAATATCGAATTATATTCTCTCAATAGACTGAGATGGGATAGATTCCCCTCGTATCAACAGATACGAGGTATTCCGACAATTACCTACAAGTTTAAGCTATTAGAACAGGACAACGGATCACAGGAAGTATCTTGTCTTGGCGATCTTCTCTATCTAATGAGGAATCCCTTCCGAAATGGTCCGGCCTTGTATTATGAGGTATATTTCATTAAGGACAAAGATTTCAAATAATTTTTATTGACCATGAATGATTGACCATATACTCCTCTCAAAATCTTGCAAAATCCGGGAGTTGTGACCGAACCTCCACAACTATATCCGGATCCTGTAACTCTATGATGAAGGATCCTTTCCTCTCCTCCGAATAGTGTGAGAAGAGAGAATGCCTAGAACCGAAATCGAGGAGATAAGGAGTAAGCATAGGTTAGTAGATAATATCTCATTAGGTTAAAGAGAATTGGCTTGTCTTTACTATGCTTACTCTTACATGGTCGAGATCTCGGATTGAGGAACCTATCTTCACATTAAAAAGATATCAAGTCTTTTTTTTCCTCCAACATACTTACTATTCTTTGATAATACTAGGAAAGGATTCATTATAGGATCTGAAATTGAAGCTAGAACCTCTCATGGGTTTCCTGCCCGGTCAATTTTGTTTTACTTAATTCCATATTCCTTCCATTGCTTTTTTATCGATGGTTACAAATTGGTTGATGTGAAATCTTGATCCTGTTGTATTAATTGAGTGTTCAATTTCATTAGGAAAAAGCCATTTCTTCTCCAACAATGTCTTTGTCATTCGATCCAATAGCATTCTGTTAGATAAGAACAGATTTGATAAATATTGATAACTCTCGAATAGAGTATTATAATGAAAAGATTCATTAGATAATAAACTATTGGTTCCGAGCCATCTTTGGCGATGAATTAACAATTCGAAGCGGTCAACCCTTTCTCCCGGATTTTCGATCAACCAACGTTGATATGTAAATAGAGGAGAATATGGCTGCATACGTTCCAATCGGATACCGATTGCTTGAATGCGTTTGAAATCCTCGATATGTTCCTTTTCTACAAGAGACAATTGTTTCCACGAATTCATGACCAATCCGGTCATGGATTTTGAATTATATCTACGAAAAGCACCTTGGAAACTTTTTTTAGGGAAAAAACCGGGTTTTTCTATTCTTCTCATTGAACCATAAGTAATATAGAGCCTTTTCAGCAGTTCTTCATTTGCGAAAAATTCTCGGCGTGAAAAAACAAGGCGCTGCTCTTGAAATAGGAACGGATCCCAAAGAAATCGTCTTCCTAGAAAGAACATTGGTTTCTTAGAGGCTCTATATTGCATCGGATTCGGATATTGTATAGAAAATTTAGATCTTCCCATCTGCCCTTGTTTAAACGATCCGAACTGATACGAAGATCTCAATTCATTGGTTCTTTTTGTACGATCGAATCGATTACTGCGAAGAAAACTAAGACGCCAAATCCTAGGAGCCCAAACAATGTTATCAATTAATTCTTCATCCATATCCCTAGCCATTAGTGTTGCGTCGAGAGTTTTTTGTAGAAACTTCAATTCATATTCTTTCAGAAATCGTATAATATCTAGATTATTTATTGTTTTGGGCTGAGGAGAAAATGTGATTTGATCCTTATCGGACTTACCCCGACATATTCCTAACCATGGAAACTCCACCAGAAGACTTTCTAAAAGACTAGAAGCTAGATTGAAATCATGCTCAGCGAATCTATCAAGAGAAATCCAATTCTCTCTATTTCGTTCCGATATAGACCACGAATCTCGAGCCGCTGATCCGGCCAAGCAACCCAAAATATGGGGGAGTATGGTCAATTCCTTCATAGTTGTTTCGGCAATCGAAGGTTCTAAATACCATTCGGACAAATAAGAAAACCTTTTCTTCCATAATTCCTTTTTTGTAGATAGAGGATTCATGGGAGAATTTCTTCTAAGTGTATTTTGTATAACAGCCTTTCCTATCTTGTAGAGAATTCTGTCGTCATTTTGACCGAATCCAACCTGATTATCTATAGATTGCAAAATCCAAGTTTGCCTATAAAAAGCTGATCGAATTGTATTAGTGTCTATAACTGATTTCTTTCGGGTAATACTAATTGATAAGGCTTCATTGGCAAGTGCTGCTAGATCTCGTGCATCAGAACCTATGGTTTTAGATCCAAATTCATCGGTACAGGACAACTCTTTTTCCGAGTAGAACCCTTTGCTACGTAAAAGAATGGGAAATTCCCTTTGTCGTTGTGGGATAACAAGCATTCGAATATTGATCGATCTATCTAATCGATTTGGAGCTATTAGAGCTGGATCCACTTTTTTGGGGATATGAGTCGAAGCAATAACAAGAATATTTCTAATCGAATCTTTCTCATCATCTCTAGAGATATGGTTCACTAATAAACCGAGGAAAAAGGAATTGAAGTCTGAATCAAGGACATTCAGTTCATGAATGTTTGGAATCCATATTATGCAAGGAGACATTCTTTTCGCCAATTCGAAGGTAAGATCGAATTGTTCCATTTTTTCTTTCACCGAATTCTCAAAATCAGGATCAATACTTTTAGTATCAGGGTAATTTAAATATTCACTATACAATAACTTGTTCAGAGATATTCTTATTAAAGGAACATAAGAGTCTGCTGCTAGACCTTTTACCAAATAGGATCGGCCAGTTCCCATAGGACCTATCAATAAAATCCCTTTGGAAAGTAATGATCCTGTGTGGAGTGAGAAAGGGCTTCCATGAAATATGGAGTTGGTTGGACACAATATTTGTGAAGAGGTAATCTTCTGACAAAAGGCAAGGAATACCGATCTTTCTGCTAAACAAATTTGATCGAACTCGTAATTCATTAGATCTTTTTGATAAGTGTAGGCCAAATATCGTAAGTTAATAAGTCCCGGCTGTCCAGTGACTTGATAACCAAATTCATTCTTGAATAAATTATGACTATAAGTCAAATTCGATTCAAATTGAGAAATGTTTTTTCCCGTCATTAGAAATTGAACTAGTAATTCTATCTCTCTTTCGGAGATATCCATGCTAGAACACAATCTGCTCAACTCTCTTATTCTAGTTATAGTTATAGGCGAATCAAGCTTTCTATTCTTCATCTTCTTCTTCATAGAAGAAGAGCTGGATGTGTCATCAACGGAATGAGCCATTAGTTTTTGAAACTCGATCACGTATGACGGATCCTTTAAATACTTGATTAGTTCAAATTCTATCTTTAATTTGATAAAGGCTAAGGAAATCACTTGAAAATATTGAAGAACGAAATACCCAAGTACGAAAAAAGGGATAACAATCCCATATTCATACCCCCGAACATTTAGTAATCTCAGATGTACCCATATGAATGACTTCTCTCGATCATTAGTTTCCTCTATTAAACAATCCTCGCAGGAAGACAAAAAATGATTAAAAGGATTCGTTAGAAACAAAAACTTATTAAGAAGATTCGTTCTAAATCTAAAACTCAATTTCAAAAGATTCGTTCTCAATTTCCATTGTATAGGTTCCCATAATGGATGAGAAAGTTCCCACAAGATATTCAATTTAAGCATAATATTATGCTTAATATTATGCTTAATATTATGCTTAATATATCGCAAAATAGATACAAATTGATTACTGCCATGTAGCAATATCTCCGGAAGAGCATCTAAAAGTATATTTTCAAGATATTTAGACCATGCAGGAGTAAAAAACCATGGCATATAGGTTTTTAACAAATCCCATTTTGAAAAAATACTATCTATTCGAGAGATCCTATAAATTTCCTGTTTCTTAAAACGTTCATTAAAACGCGGTAATGGTATAATTTTCCGTTCCTCTTTAGATGAATTAGAAAGGGTACTCCTCTCATCTATGCCTTTGTTTCCAATTATGTTTTTGGAACTTTCGGTTACAAACCAATCTTGAATATGATGAAGCATTTCCTGGTTCTTATTGGGAAAGATTTCGGATAGTAAATCCTCTTTATAAGATCGAGTTTGAATAAGATCCATGTTTGAACTGAAACCCTTTTTAAGGTATTGATCGAGGTTGTTTTCTTCTGAATCGGATCTATTGAAAAAAAGCTGGCAAAAAGTTTGATCCAAATTAACTATTTGTTTTCTTGTTAAAGGCGTTGTAGAAATCTCTTCGATCGAGGAAAGATATATCTTGTCACGAACGAATGGATTCAATCGAGTTAGTAAATTGAAGGATCTGTACAAGTCATAGATTAATACAAACGTTTGGTCACCACTTCGTTTTCGTTGTAAATATTTAGATAAGAATATGTTAGATACTTGTGACTGGATGAATGAAATAGGCTCTTTCTCTAAGTTAATGGGTCCTATGTCACCAATGGGCAAAGAAGAGAGATTGGTGTGGATGGACAAAAGATTGAATAATTGTCCATATGTAAGATTCTTCCTTTTGATATGAATCCTTTCCATATAAGAAGGTAATCTCTTCCTATAATTTGACCAAGGATTATGCAAATAATCAAAAAATTGGAGCGTATTTGCTCTGTGAAAAGAAGCTCTCAATGAGCTCTGATCAGATAGTTTCACGGAATTCAACCAATTGTCTCGATTGTCGGATATCGTTGAAAAATAAGTGTTATCGAATGATTCCATGCGATTCTTTTCATTATCGAATAAGTCAGTAATCAATGGATTAATCGGTATCTCATTCGGAATAAATGGTGCAATTGTTCCTTCATCGATCAATAAATTTGATCTTTGTGAAAGATTATGGTCATCTAAAAGAAAAAGAAAAGGTTTTAATTTTTTTAAATGAACGATTAGATTACCAATTGGTTCCAACAACTTATTTAATAGTTTATAATTAAGACTTTCGAGCTCATGAAAGCGAAAATCCAAAATTGAAATGAAAATATTGAACTTAGAATTTAACTTCGAACTGATATCGAACTTCGAATTTAATTTCTTCACAGTACTTTTAAAGAGGTGAGAAAACGGGGAAGAAAACTTTAAATAATCTTTGTTGGGATTTACAGACCAACCAATTGAATCGAAAACTATTTTCAAATAGTTTTGTTTAGAAAAAATATGTTTCAAAGATTTCATAAAGTATTCGGTCTGATTGGACCATTTGTACACATTCAAATTCCGATGGATATGTTTATCCGTTCGAATAATAGAATGCTTGAACCATTCTCTCTGACTTTTTCTCCAATTTGATGAATGCCGGCCAATTGTATCTTTCGTTACATTATTAAAACTTTCATTTTCTATCCAATTTGTTCGAATTTGATCCTTTAAATTGCGACTGAACCTATTTATAAAATAGAATATATTGAATGCATTTTCCGAATATCCGACAATCTTATATCGAATCGATTCATACCAATTCAAAGCTTCATTTCTATAATTGTTAAGAGGGGTTTCTATCTCCAAGCAATTTTTTAAATCGATTTGGCTAAATTCTTTGTTGATTATTTGATCTAAATATTCATCTTCTTTACCAGTAATATTGAGTAAGACCCATAAAGATTTATTCTTCAATTTATCTCTGTGGTTGAAGATCCAATTCAATCTCAACGATCCATTCTTGTTGATTTCATATAATGTATTCATGTGATGATCAATATCAAGGGAATTTTTATAATGAACCCGACTAGGCTTAGTTATTGATAGAATGAATTGATCTGTTATTTTAAGAACGATTTTTTTCGTTTTCGATCTCAAATTGTTGTGCAATATGTACTTTCCTTTGCTTTGATCACAGAATGCAGAAGATTGATTCCAAGGCAGAGGCAAATTCCGCTTTATAGATCGAATACAATCGGATCGGTTCATATAACTTGGCTTTCTAAGAATATTACATCCGGGATCTGATGAAATAGTACCATTCGAGGAAGGATTTTCAATTTCAAAATATGTTTTGATCTTCCATAGATCAACTATCCTATTCATTAATAAATTGGATTTTGAATCCCTGAAATCTTGGAAAAAAACATCTTGTTGTCTTTTCAATAACCTTTTTAATAAGTGAAAATCTTCAATGGTCTTCTTAGTAGCACTAGGGCCACCCATAGACGGTTCATCTATTGGCAATATGTAAAAAAAAGAATAACGAATTGATTTTGTAAAATTATCAATGAATCTTTTCCTTTTCTTTGGAAAGGAATTATCTTCCATATATCTTTTATCTTCTGTTGCCCAAGAGATTGGAGAATATTCTGATAAACACTTTGAGGACAAATAAAATTCTATTTTTTTTTGTTCTTTTTCAATAGGAAAAAGATCCCAAAGAATTGATCTTTCTCTTCGTTGTTCAATCTCCGTTTTATCTCTTGTGAATGGATCTTCGCAAAGATCTTTTTCAGGTTCCCAATACCCATTTTCGGTTGAATTGAGAGTCGAATCGATCTTCGAATTGATATCTTTCCCATCCTTCTCTGAATGAGTTTCGCTCAGTCCTTTATTTTCCGAGATTATCTCATCCTTCTTGTTCATGTTCCTGTCATATCCTGAATTGAAACTAATGGGATTGGAATGGTCTATGGATCGATTGTAAGATCTTTTCAATTGGAAAGAAAGGAAAAGATGTGGAAATATAAACCAATTTTTAGTGAAAGGGTTTAAATATTCTTCTTTTTCATTTCCAAGTTTCATAAAGTTTATATGTATAGGAAAGAGTTTCATCGAATAGAAATTTTTTCTATCAATCATACTACTTTTATGATTGAATTGATATATAAGGACCGATAATGTAAGTACTACTACACCTTTGATCAAAAAATATGGGTTGCTTTTACGTAGATCGCGTAAAAGTAACGTACTGACAATCCTAAGGTCAAAGAGCTTTATAAGGCGCTCCCGATGGGAAAGGATTTGAATTAACAATCTCACCAAATTGGATTTGGTCCATGGATTGCATAGAAATTGATAGCTTTGTATCTCCTCCAATTTCCCTATCCAGGATCTTCTTTTTTTCATTTTTTACCCTCCCCTTCTTTCCAATAAATAGACTATTTGATTTTAATATAATTGAAAGCTCATGTAAACCAACCAATACTATTATACAACATGGATAGATAGAAATTAAATTAAATATACCATAGATAGATATTCTACCACATAGAATAGTATTCTACCACATAGATAGATATTCTACCATCTATGAATAGTATTCTACTACATAGATAGATATTCTACCACATAGATAGATATTCTATCCACATAGATAGATATTCTACCACATAGATAGAATTTTTTCACTGAAATATGAAAATAAAAAAGAATCGGATTCTTTTTTATTTTCATATTTTATGGGCGAACGACGGGGATTGAACCCGCGTGTGGTGGATTCACAATCCACTGCCTTGGTCCACTTGGCTACGTCCGCCCTGGAAAAACAAACCAATTGTCTCTATCTATGGTCATTTCTTCTAGGTCAACGAACTCACGTTTGTATGTGGGTCGGTCTGACAGGGGATCAAAGCAAGATCAACGACTAACTCCCAACCAACTCTTGAACAAGTTGTTCGGTCGTGGACCTCTGTCAAATGTCTATTTATAATACTTGACATGAATCAAATATGAGAGAATGTGGGTCCCGAACTACCCAATTTCAGATCCGAGTCTATACTCCATATTAATGAGTATGTTTATGATCTTTATCCAGCATCCATGGCTGAATGGTTAAAGCACCCAACTCATAATTGGCGAACTCGCGGGTTCAATTCCTGCTGGATGCAGAGGAACTGCACATATATCCATTCCATAAATAATGGAATGGGAAAAAGGATGAGGAATAACAACAAATATTTGAAGAATACAAAACCTTTCCATAAAATGAAATGAAAGGTTTTGTATTCTAATCAATATACGGTAACAATCTATCGGAGTA